CATTTAATGAAAGTAGATTCCATTCATTTAACAACTATCATATCTCTTCCCGAACCAAACATGAATCTTTCGATTCATTTGGCTCTCACGCTCTATTGTTTCTTTTCTCTTTTCTTTGATTGATGGGCATTACCATATCTTTGAACGGAATGAGCCTATCCTCTCTTTTCTGTTCGTATTCAAATATATCGAAACTGATCTATTTAGGAGGACTCTTCAGACCAGACAAAAAAGAAAAAATTGTCAGCAAAGTTGTTTTTTTTTTTTTTTATTTGTTCTTTATTTACAACTTATTTCAAAAAAAAAAAATTTTAAAGAAGAAAGAATTCTATTCTTTTTTCTTTATGCTATGATAAATTAGATCTAAATACTAATAGAATAGAAATAGAATTCTGAACTTCATTACTTGATTCTCATTATTATTAGAATAAAATAGAATAAAATGAGATTTCGATTTTTTTCATCCAAAAAATTCTCTTTTTTATACAAATACATTTTATAAATTATAAAAATACAATACATAGGTCGTCGATTCGGCAGTGGATAAAAAGGGGGGGACCCATCTTTCCAGTTAATGGTTCAAATAATTTTATCCATATGAGTGTTCTACATCGGATAAATTCCCAATTATTCCTTTTTTTATTTTTCTCATTTTTCAACCTTTTTGGTACTAATGTAGCGGTAGAAAGAGTACCATGCTATGCTGTGCCTGGACTTCAAACAATTTATCTTTAACCATGTAAAAGACCTCAACATTCTTGGTTGATAGAGAAGAAAATCAAAGTTCATTTACCAATTAGTCACGAAATGCTATGGTTCTTACATAGGATTTCTGGATGAAATCCAATTCCGAAGTAATTCGTCGAGATTGTGCACCCTTTGTTCCTATTTATGCTATAAAAAAAAGAATACATAAATAGAAAGAAAGTGCAGCCGGTGAAATCCAACCTATCCTTGAAATACACAACTCGCACACACTCCCTTTCCAAAAAAAATCAATACACCCAGCACTACGCTTAGATTTATTGGATTTGTTGCTAAAATATCGGTATTAAACTCGAAACTCCCAGCGGATGGCCAGTGCCCCACGGAAACAAAAGAATCGATTCTATTTCTCATATGCTATCCCCTTATGGATCGGACTAACAAAGAACAGAGTTCTTTTTGTATCACTTCGTTTATTATTCTTAAGACTTAAGAAAATTTGAGAATTCTCAATTTTCTTAGTTATGGTTATGCTTTTATTCTTCTTTTTTTTTTTATTCTACGATGAAATTCAACATTAAACAAAAGGATTTGCAAATAAAAGAGCTAATGCCACGACCAGTCCATAAATTGTTAAAGCTTCCATAAAAGCCAGACTAAGCAATAAAGTACCTCGTATTTTACCCTCTGCTTCTGGTTGTCTCGCAATACCTTCTACGGCTTGGCCCGCAGCAGTACCTTGACCAACCCCAGGTCCAATAGAAGCAAGCCCTACAGCCAATCCAGCAGCAATAACGGAAGCAGCAGAAATAAGTGGATTCATGGTAAGTTCCTCGTACCAAAAAAAGAAATGGTTAATAATACAAACAAGCAATGAATTAATACTTCATATACTTTCTACTTCTTTTTCTACTTCTACTTTTACTATATTATACTATTTACTTTACTACACTGATTTTTTCTTTTTGATCTTTATCACGAAAATCTATGCTTGAATTGAGATGGGATAAGCTTCAAAAATTCAAAAAAAAAAAGACTATTTTGAAAGTTAGTCAATGATGACCCTCCATGGATTCACCTATATAAGCCGCAGCCAAAGTTGCAAAAATAAGAGCTTGAATACCACTTGTAAATAATCCAAGAAACATGACAGGTATAGGAACTACTGAAGGCACTAAAGAAACAAGAACAACAACCACTAATTCATCAGCCAATATATTACCGAAAAGTCGAAAACTAAGAGATAAAGGTTTTGTGAAATCTTCTAGAATATTAATTGGTAAAAGTATTGGGGTTGGTTGAATGTATTTCCCGAAATATCCCAATCCTTTTTTCCTAAGACCCGCATAGAAATATGCCACTGACGTGGGTAAAGCTAAAGCAACAGTAGTATTTATATCATTCGTAGGCGCAGCTAACTCCCCATGAGGTAACTTTATAATTTTCCAAGGTAAAAGAGCACCTGACCAGTTAGAAACAAAAATAAATAGGAACATCGTTCCTATAAAAGGAACCCAAGGACCATACTCTTCTCCAATCTGAGTTTTGCTCAAGTCTTGAATAAATTCAAGGACATATTCGAAGAAATTTTGACCGTCAGTCGGAATGGTTTGTGGATTCCGAACAGCTATGATGACTGAACCTAATAAGATAGCAATTACAACCCAAGAAGTGATAAGTACTTGGGCATGAATTTGTAAACCTCCTATTTGCCAATATAAATGTTGGCCTACTTCTACACCTGATATATCGTATAACCCTTTGAGTGTTTTAATGGAACATGGTATAACATTCATATTGTCCTCTAACAGAAATCGAAGTAATTATTTTGATTCAACATCTCTTTCTCAATTCATCTATGTTCATTCATGAATTTCAGTTATGAATCGTATATTTCGGATACCGAGAAATCACATAAAAAAATACCAATTATTTTTCAATATTATTCGATTATTTGACGATTATTTGATAGTCAAAACATAGTTCAAACTCCAAAAGATGCAAACCAAAATAGTAACAATTAAAGAGAGTTCACCAAAAACAAACTAATCTTCTTCTTTCTTATTCTTAATTCTTAAGAGTAATGATAAGATAATTAACCATTTTTTATATAACTAGAATGGCCCTCACAAATTGCAGATACTAATTTGGTAAGAATCAATCGAATCGAAGCTATAGCATCATCGTTGGCCGGAATAGAAATATCTGCAATATCTGGGTCACAATTTGTATCGATGAAACAAATCGTCGGAATACCCAAAATGACACATTCTCGAAGAACCGTATATTCTTCTTGCTGATCAACGATAATTACAATATCGGGCAATCCCGTCATATATTTGATCCCACCAAGATATGCTTGCAAGGTAGATAACTTTCTCTTCAACATTGCTGCATCTCCTTTGGGGAGACGATTGAATTTACCCATCTTTTGTTCTGCTCTTAAGTCCCTGAACTTCTGAAGTCTTGTTTCTGTAGTAGACCAATTCGTTAACATACCGCCAAGCCATTTTTTATTAACATAATGACATCGAGCCCTTATTGCTGCTGATGCTACTAAATCCGCTGCTTTCTTTTTGGTGCCAACGATTAAGAATCTTTTTCCCCTACTTGCTGCATCAAAAACTAAATCGCAGGCTTCTAATAAAAAACGAGCAGTTATAATAAGATTTGTAATATGAATACCTTTACGCTTTGCAGAGATGTAAGGAGCCATTCTAGGATTCCATTTATTAGTAACATGACCAAAATGAACTCCCGCTCCCATCATTTCTTCCAAATTGATGTTCCAATATCGTCTTCCCATTTTCCTTCTCTTTTTCTTTTTTCAAATAGATTCAGTACCTTATAAAATAAATAATTGTTCCGACGGAACCTTCTACCAGGATTGACCATTGATCTACGACCCAAACCATGAATTTCATTCCTTCTTTTTTATTTCATTGATTACGAAATCCATAATCGGACCAGAGAATTAAAGTAAAAAGAATGAACCCTCTTGTTAGGAATTAAGAAATTACATTACGTAAATAATTGGTCTGATGTCTCATGGAAAGTTTTTGGAACACAAGAACAAAATAATTCTCTATGGTGTAACAAAATATCGCTCATTTCCAACTCGAATAGATTCTTCCTTTTGATTTTCAAATGAATGTTTTTGTCTTGCTTTGAACGATTTACTAATTTGTTGAATCCGGTACCAACTGGTATAATCCCCCCCAGAACAACGTTTTCTTTCAGGCCTTTCAACCAATCAATACGACCTCGTAGAGCAGCTTTTGCTAAAACTCGAGCAGTTTCTTGAAAACTCGCTTCGGATATGAAACTTTGAGTATTCAGAGATGACTTCGTTATTCCCAATAAGATTGCCCGATAACAGATCGCTTCGTCCAAAACGCGCCCTGCTCGCTCTGCTCGCAACAATACAATAAATTCCCCAGGTAAAAAAACATTAGACATTCCATCTTCTGAAACCAAAACTCTTGATGTTACTTGACGTACAATAATCTCTATATGTCTATTATGGATCTGTACCCCCTGGGATCGATAAACCTTTTGGATCTTATTAACCAAAGAGATACGACTTTGGGCTATGATTAGTTCAGCTCCAATCAAGAATCCCCAGGGGATCCCAAGAATCCTTCGGATACGTTCGTGCCAACCTTCAACTCTTCTTTCGAGGTTCATCGATATTGAATCAATTGAACGAACTTCTAAGATTTGTTCCACTTTTGGAAGACCTTGCGTTATGTCACCAGATCTCGATTTTTCATATATAAATGTAATTAATGTATCTCCTTCAGAAAAGGTTTCCCCATAATGGCCATGGACAGTTGCTCCTGGAGTGACCAAATAGGGCTTAGCTGATCTTATAACTAGAGAGTCAACATGAACAATGAAAATTTGACCAGATTTTTTTATGCGTAATCCGTATTTCAATAGACATACATTTTCACAAAGGAATTGTCCAAGACTAATTATTGTCCATGCCTCTTCACAAGAATCGTGATGGAGAAAACACCAATTCAAATGGAATGCATTCCAAATGATGTTACTGCATGGATCGGGATTATAAATCCTACTATTTTCATCTAGGAAACAGTATTGAAATGGAAATACTTGAAGCACTTGGAAAGTCTGTTGAAAATTTTCAAGTAAAAAATATTTTTTTAAAAAGACTTGATTATAAGTTCTTAAATAGTAAGATGAACGAGAATTTACTATTTTAGGTACAATAATACCTAAAGGACCCAACAAATCCCTAATTGGAGTCATGGGATCCGATTCTTTTGTTG